AATGATGAGCCTGATTAAAGGACTATCGTGATAGGATAAAACATGTAGAACAAACTACCTTCATTACATCTAACAGAATTAAACTGTCACCACCAAGCATCAAAAGCCAACGTGCACCATACACCAAGATGTATAAAACACAAATTCAACATAGAAAAGTAAGCTAAGATAAAGCTAATGGGTTCATACCCCATAAATAGAGTACACACTCTCTTCTCTAATGCCCAGTAACTCAACCAAAATCCTATTACTAATCACTTTAGTAAGAGGTATGTTAGTGTCTGTATCGTCCAACTCATGAATTGGCGCATGAATAGGTCTGGAAGTAAATTTAATATCATTTATTCCACTGATATCTAACATCAAAAACATATACAACACAGAAGCATCACTAAAATACTTTATCGTTCAAGTATTAGCTTCAGCAACTCTACTATTCATAGTAGTAATAAAAACAGTAACAGAAGACTTATTTACGCTTACGAACGTAGGAACCCCATACACGCCAATAATTGTCTGCACACCCTTACTTTTAAAAAGAGGAGCAGCACCATTTCACTGGTGGTTCCCAGGAGTCATAGAAGGACTGAGATGAGAAAACTGCGGCCTACTAATAACCATTCAGAGGGCCGCACCCATGATACTAATATCATACCTGATCGAAACTAGCCCCTTCATGCTAAGAATCATCTTAGCATCAACAATCGTAGGGGCAATCGGAGGTCTCAACCAAACATCAATACGAAAAATCTTGACGTACTCATCCATCAACCACACAGGTTGAATACTAATAGCACTAATCACAGGAGATAACATATGAGTAATATACTTCACAATCTACTCAGCACTAGTGCTAACAGTACTGTCAGTTATTAAACTATCCAGAGTATCATTCATCAACCAAACCATAATAACAAACAGGGAAACCAAATTAATGAAATTCATGATATTCACATCACTACTCTCCCTGGGAGGACTTCCACCATTCCTAGGATTCCTACCAAAATGACTTATCATTCAAGCAATAACCATAAATGAACTAATACCCGTAGCAACCATAATAGTAATTGCATCACTAATCACACTATACTATTACTTAAAAATCTCCTATTCAAGATTCATGATCTTAACCACAGAGCCAAAATGAAACAACCAATCACACAAAAACGAAACAACCAAAAATATCAGAGCCATACTCCTATCATCGATCTCACTAACAGGGGCAATGCTATGCACAATCATTATCAGAACAAACTAACAACGGAAGGCCTTAAGTTAATTTAAACTAATAACCTTCAAAGCTATAAATAAGGGGCTCACCTTTAGGCCTTGGTAAGCCTTAAACCTACCCCTACAGAATTGCATTCTGTCATCACTAAATGAATACAAGGCTAAAACTACAATAGTGGAAGAGCAACGTCAATGCCCCTAAATAGATTTACAGCCTATCACCTACTAATTTATCTCAGTCATCCCACTAATTTTTAACCGATGATTTTTCTCAACTAACCACAAGGACATTGGAACACTATACTTCGTATTTGGAGCATGATCAGGTATGGTAGGAACATCCCTCAGAATACTTATCCGAACAGAGCTGGGGCAACCAGGATCCCTAATCGGAGACGACCAAATCTACAACGTTATTGTCACCGCCCACGCATTTGTTATAATCTTCTTCATGGTCATACCAATCCTAATTGGGGGTTTCGGGAACTGATTAGTGCCCCTAATACTTGGAGCACCAGACATAGCATTCCCACGAATAAACAACATAAGATTCTGACTACTCCCACCATCACTAACACTACTACTTGCAAGTAGAGCAGTAGAAAGCGGAGCAGGGACAGGGTGAACAGTATATCCACCTCTCGCAAGAGGAATTGCACACGCTGGAGCATCTGTAGACTTAGCAATTTTCTCCCTACACCTAGCAGGTGTATCATCAATCCTGGGAGCAGTAAACTTTATTTCAACAACAATCAACATAAAACCAAGGAGCATAAAACCTGAACGAATCCCACTATTCGTGTGATCAGTCGCCATCACAGCACTGCTATTATTACTATCACTACCGGTGTTAGCAGGAGCAATCACTATACTACTAACCGACCGCAACCTAAACACATCATTCTTTGACCCAGCAGGAGGGGGAGACCCAATCCTATACCAACACTTATTTTGATTCTTCGGACACCCTGAAGTCTATATTCTAATCCTACCAGGATTTGGTATAATCTCTCACATCATCTGTCATGAAAGAGGAAAGAAGGAAGCATTCGGAAACCTAGGAATAATCTTCGCCATACTAGCAATCGGACTACTAGGATTTGTAGTATGAGCGCATCACATATTCACAGTAGGAATAGATGTTGACACACGAGCATACTTCACATCAGCAACAATAATCATTGCAGTACCAACAGGAATTAAAATCTTCAGATGACTAGCAACAATATATGGATCACAACTAACATACAGAGCAACCTGCCTGTGAGCCCTAGGATTTGTATTTCTATTCACAATAGGAGGATTAACGGGGGTAGTACTTGCAAACTCATCAATTGACATCATCCTACACGACACCTATTACGTAGTTGCCCATTTCCACTACGTACTATCAATAGGAGCAGTATTCGCAATCATGGCGGGGTTTATTCAATGATTCCCCCTATTCACTGGTCTCACCATAAACCCTAAATGGCTAAAGGCACAGTTCGCCGTTATATTCACAGGGGTAAACATAACATTCTTCCCGCAACACTTCCTAGGACTAGCCGGAATGCCACGACGATACTCAGACTACCCAGACGCCTACACAACTTGAAACATCATCTCATCAATAGGATCAACAATCTCATTTGTAAGAGTAATAATATTCCTATTCATCATCTGAGAAAGAATCTCATCAAACCGACAAATCCTATTCCCAACACAAACAAGAAATTCAATCGAGTGACTACAAAACTTCCCACCAGCAGAACACAGATACTCAGAACTACCAACCATCTCACTAACTAACAACTAATCCTAAACCAAAATCTAACGTGGCAGATAAGTGCGGTGGATTTAAGCTCCAAATATAAAGTCTAGAACTTTCATTAGAATCAATGACAACATGATTAAATATAAGACTACAAGATGGAGCATCCCCCATTATAGAACAACTAGTCTTCTTTCACGACCATGTACTAATAATTATACTAATAATTACCACAACCGTATCATACATAATAATTACCTTAATCCGAAATAAACAAACCAGACGATTCATACTAGAAGGACAAATAATCGAAACCACATGAACTATCGCACCAGCAATCATCCTTGTATTCATCGCCATACCATCCCTACGACTTCTATACCTGATAGACGAAGTTCACAACCCAACACTAACACTAAAAGCAGTCGGACACCAATGATATTGAAGTTATGAATATTCAGACTTTACAAAACTAGAATTCGACTCATATATAATCCCCCAAGAAGAACAACAAGAAAGAACATTCCGACTACTAGACACAGACAACCGAATCGTTCTACCAATAAACTCACCAATTCGACTAATTGTCACAGCAGCAGACGTCCTACACTCATGAACAATCCCAAGATTGGGGGTAAAAACAGATGCCACGCCAGGACGATTAAACCAAACGAGATTCTCAATTAGCCGTCCTGGCATCCTATATGGACAATGCTCAGAAATTTGCGGGGCAAACCACAGATTCATACCCATTACAATTGAGAGAGTACCAGCAAAATACTTTATTAACTGAGTCTCAAAGATAAGAGAATCATCAGATGACTGAAAGCAAGTAATGGTCTCTTAAACCAGCCTATGATAATCTAGCAACTATCTCTGATGAAAGGATTAGTTAATTATATAACATCAGAATGTCAAACTGAAATAATCAATAATGATATCCTTTTATACCTCAAATAATACCAATAGAATGAATAACACTATACATCACATTCCTAACAACATTCCTAATATTTAACATTATAAACTATTTCACACAATCACCAAGCACAACAACGAAAAACACCAACACTATCAACGTCAACAAAATAAACTGAAAGTGATAAGAAATCTATTCTCAATCTTTGACCCAACTACAGAAATCAACAGACTCCCCTTAAACTGAACAAGAACAATCCTAGGGCTCCTACTAATCCCAACAAGAATTTGACTAATCCCATCACGAAACACCATAATAATTAGACTACTAATAAATAAACTTCACAAAGAAATAAAAACAATCCTAAGAAAAGGAAACCAAAATAAAGGAAACTCATTCATCTTCACCTCACTATTCCTTATGATCTTAATAAACAACTTCCTAGGACTATTCCCATATGTCTTCACCAGAACAAGCCACCTAACTCTCACACTAACACTAGCACTACCATTGTGAGTAAGATTTATGCTATTCGGATGAATCAAAAACACAAACCACATGTTCGAACACTTAGTTCCACAAGGAACACCAACAATACTAATACCATTCATGGTTATCATCGAAACAATCAGAAACCTAATCCGACCAGGAACCCTGGCCGTACGATTAACAGCAAACATAATTGCCGGCCACTTACTACTCACTCTCCTGGGAAACAACGGGCCGGCAATAAACCACACCCTACTAACAATTCTAATTGCAGCACAAATCCTCCTCCTAATCCTAGAAGCAGCAGTAGCCATCATCCAATCATATGTATTCGCAATCCTAAGAACACTATACTCTAGAGAAGTAAACTAATGTCAAATCACGAAAATCACCCATTCCACATAGTAAACAAAAGACCATGACCACTCACGGGAGCAATTGGAGCAATAGTTACACTAATAGGACTAATCAAATGATTCCACCAATACGACAACAGACTACTGGGGGTAGGAACCGTAATTACCGTGCTAACCATAATCCAATGATGACGAGACATTACCCGAGAAGGAACATACCAAGGACTCCACACAAAAATAGTAACAAGGGGATTACGATGAGGGATAATCCTATTTATCATCTCAGAAGTATTATTCTTCGCATCATTCTTCTGAGCATTCTTCCACAGAAGACTATCACCAACAATTGAACTAGGATCAACATGACCACCCACAGGAATCCAACCATTCAACCCACTACAAGTCCCGCTACTAAATACTGCAATCCTACTCGCCTCAGGGGTAACTGTAACATGAGCCCATCACAGACTACTAGAAAATAACTTTAGACAAGCAACACAAGGATTATTCTTCACAGTATTACTAGGAATTTACTTCACCGCACTCCAAGCCTACGAATACATCGAAGCCCCGTTCACAATCGCAGACTCAGCCTACGGATCAACATTTTTTATAGCAACAGGGTTCCACGGACTACACGTAATCATCGGAACAACATTCCTAACAACATGCCTATTACGACAAACAGCCCTACACTTCTCATCAAACCACCACTTTGGGTTCGAAGCAGCAGCATGATACTGACACTTTGTAGATGTAGTGTGACTATTCCTATACATCTCAATCTACTGATGAGGAAGATAAAACATTACTTACCTAATACAAGTAAAGTATACTTGACTTCCAATCAAGAAATTTGTGAAAACAAGATAAGTAATAATAATAACCATAACAGCAACAACAATCACAATCGCACTATCAACAGCAGTAATATTCCTAACCACCCTAATTTCCAAAAAAATCAATGAAGACCGAGAAAAAAGATCACCATTCGAGTGTGGGTTCGACCCAAAAAACTCAGCACGACTACCATTCTCATCACGATTCTTCCTAATCGCTGTAATCTTCATAATCTTTGACGTAGAAATTGCACTACTACTACCAATACCAATTACCATAACAACATCAAGAATAAAATCATGAGCACTAATTAGATCAGCATTTCTTCTAATCCTAATTATTGGACTATACCACGAATGAAACCAAGGATCACTAGAATGAAGAAATTAACTCAGGGACTATAGTTAATAATAACATTTGGGTTGCATTCAAAAAGTGCTGCACAGCAGCTAGCCTCACATTAAGCCAAAGTGAGAAGCAACATCTTGCAATCAGTTTCGACCTGACCTTAGATAGTAAAACCTATCCTCACTATCCAAAACTTAACTGAAACCAAAGTAGAGGTATATTATTGTTAATAATAAAAATGAATTAAAGAATTCCAGTTAAAGAAGTGACAGAAAAAGTGAATGCTGCTAACTTATCACTATAGCGGTTAAAATCCGTTTACACTTCTATTTATATAGTTTAAGAAAACATTACATTTTCACTGTAAAAATAAAGCCCAGCTTTTATAAATACCCAAACAGCCAACCATCACTTAAAGGTCAACACAAACCTCATCGACATCTTCAGCGTCGCGCTCTAAACAATAAGCTATTCAAGTAAAAAGACAACAAAAACAATAAAATAACAACCCACATAACAAAAAAACCTAAAAACACCCTCAAACTACTGTACTGAGCCCACTGATTAACCCTACCAAGGCTGAAAAGAACCCAATACAAACCCTGACCACCAAAATACTCCATTCAACCAGAATCAAAAACCTTCATTGACCTATAACCAAACCCCAAAGGACCAAAGGAAACCCCATAAGTGGAAAAAAACGGCATAAACCACATAGAACCAGAAAACGAAGAAACGCCATAATAATAAATAGAAAACAAATAATCACCAAAATTAAAACCAGAAATCTCATAGCCCAGCCAACCTCCTAACAACACCACAAAAAAAGTAAGAAACCTCAAATAATAAGGCAAACAAATAACAGAGGGGGTGGGACAAATTAGCCACATTAATGAACTCCCACCAAAAACAGATATAACCAACAAACCAATCATGCCCACAACCATATTATAATTAGTCTCAGCCATAGAACAAGAAGAAACAAAATTAAAATCACCACACAAAGTAAAATAAAACAAACGAAAAGAATAACAAACTGTCAAGCCCGTAGAAACAAACAATAAAAAAAAGCCAAAAATATTAACGTACCCTATAGAAAACATCTCCAGAATAAAATCCCTAGAATAAAAACCAGCCAAGAAAGGCATGCCACATAAAGCAAAATTAGAAACCATCAAACAAGAGGAAGTAAAAGGTATACAAACAGACAAGCCCCCCATAAAACGAATGTCTTGAGAGTCACCCATAGAATGAATTACACCCCCCGCACACATAAACAATAAAGCCTTAAACAAAGCATGGGTCAACAAATGAAAAAAGGCCAAACCAGAAAGACCAACAGAAATAGTCATAATTATAAGACCCAGTTGTCTCAAAGTAGATAAAGCAATAATCCTCCTCAAATCATACTCAAAATTCGCTCCAAGGCCCGCCATGAACATAGTAAGCCCAGAAATCAACAACAAAACAACATTTAACAAATAACCAAAAGACGGACTAAACCGAATTAGCAAATAAACACCAGCAGTAACCAACGTAGAAGAATGCACCAAAGCAGACACGGGAGTGGGAGCAGCCATCGCCGCGGGCAACCAAGAAGAAAAAGGAATCTGAGCGCTCCTAGTTATAGCTGCCAAAACAACAAGAAAAGAAATCAACTCTATCTCAACAGAACCTGACAAAATATCCAAATAATAAATAAATCTCCAACTACCAAAATTAAGTATCCAAGCAATAACCATCAACAAAGCCACATCACCAATACGGTTAGATAAGACAGTCAACATTCCAGCACCGTAAGACCTCACATTCTGATAATAGATTACCAAAAGATAAGAAACCAAGCCTAAACCATCCCAACCCAACAAAATTCTAATTATATTAGGACTAACAATTAAAAACATCATAGAAACCACAAACATCAAAACTAACAAAATAAACCGGAAAATATTTAAATCACCAAACATATAATCATCACTATACAGGATAACAAGAGAAGAAATAATGAAAACAAAACCCATAAACAACAAAGACATCCAATCAAACAAAAAGGTCATCACAACAGAACTCCCATTCAATCTCACAACCGCCCAATCAACAAAATAAACCAAATCAGACAAAATAAAATAAACACCCAAAAAACAGCAAAATCAACCCAAGAAAAACAAGAAAACAAATCTAGAAAAACAAATAGAAACAGGTATCACAGTCCAAAGCAACCCAGTCACATCACCGACACCACAAATCAGCATTTTAAACTTAAACTATTTAGACTAAAAATCCAATTCTACACCCAAAAAACAGCAAAATCAACCCTCAAAATAACCAAATTTAACGGGAACCAATGTAAAAACAACAACAAAAACTCACGAGCATAACCCAACGAACAAGAATACAAACCAGAAAAAACAGACCCATGCTGACTATAAGAATACATATAAAGAGTATATGCCGCACTAAAAAAGGACAAGAAAATCAAAACAAGCATAAGATATCAAGACCACGCCACTAAACTGCTCAACAAACCAATCTCGCCGAGAAGGTTAAGAGAGGGGGGAGCAGCTATATTACAAGCACTCAACAAAAACCACCACATAGTCATACTAGGCATAAGATTCATCAAACCCTTATTAACTAACAATCTACGACTACCAAACCGCTCATAAGAAATATTAGAAAGACAAAAAAGACCAGAAGAACATAAACCATGAGCAATCATCAAAGCAAAAGATCTACACACTCCCCAATAACCCATAGTCATAATACCACCAATAACCATACCCATATGAGCCACAGACGAATAAGCAATCAATGACTTCAGATCAGTCTGTCGCATGCAAAATAAACTAACCAACAAGCCACCGACCAGACCCAACACAAGTCAAACGATACCAAACCCAAACCCAAACCTAAATAAAATAGGAGATACACGAAGCAAACCATAACCACCCAACTTCAACAAAACACCAGCCAAAATTATAGACCCAGAAACAGGAGCCTCAACATGAGCCCTGGGAAGCCACAAATGTACCAAAAATATAGGCATCCTAACCAAAAAGGCCAAAACCATACAAACATAAAACAAACCACCAACAACGCCCCCTCGCAATAAAAAGAAACACAATGAACCCAATGAACTATAAATATACAAAATACCAACCAACAATGGAAGAGACGCCAACAAAGTATAAAACAACAAATAAACACCAGCCTGAATACGCTCCGGTTGGTACCCCCAACCCAAAATAAGAAACAAAGTAGGAATCAATCTACTTTCAAAAAAAATATAAAACGAGAGCAAACCAATTCTTCTAAAAGTACAGTACAACATAGTAACAAGAAAAACAACAACAAAAAGGAAAAATCCAGGAAAATAATTAGAACGAAGAACAGACTCTCTAGCCAAAATTATAAGAACACAAATTCATAGACTCAAAAGGACAAGACCATAAGAAATCACATCACATCCAAAAAAATAACCCAGGCCACCCCAACAAAAAAAATAAGGGAAAGAAAAAAGATAAAAAAAAGAAACCAAAAACAACAAAGAACAAACCAATCACCAAGAACAAGACACACACAGAGGGGTCAAAAACAACAAAAAACAAAGGAACTTTAACATTGAAGAACTCTATAAGAACGAAAATAATCATTACCATGACTACGAATTATAGAAACCAAAATAGACAGGCCCAACGAACCCTCACAGACCGAAAAAATCAAAAAATAAACAACAAAGAACAAACTATAATTAAAACCACACAAATAAAAATAAACTGAAAGATACAAAACCAAAACAACAAACTCCAATCTCAACAAAGTAACCAACAGATGCTTACGACCAGAAGAAAAAGTCCAAACACCACAAAAATAAAGAATAAAAAGATACAACCACATTGACATTAAGGTTTTAATAATTTAACAAAAATATTGGTCTTGTAAACCAAAAATAAGGACACAAACCTTTTAAAACTTCAGAGGAAAGACATAACGCCATTTCATTAGTCCCCAAAACCAACATTTTAAATAAAATACCCCCTGACATAACAAAATTACTAATATCAACGAGAATAATAACAGGAATAATATTCACACAGATAAAACATCCACTAGCCATAGGAATAACACTACTACTACAAACCACAATAACATGCCTAATCAGAGGAACCATATACAAAAGATTCTGATTCTCATACATCCTATTCATAATCATAATCGGGGGGATACTCGTACTATTTATATACATAACAAGACTAGCATCAAACGAAATATTCTCACCATCAAACAAAATAATACTAATTGCACTAATAACACTACCAGCACTAATATATACCATACCAGACCAAACAAACAATAAAGAAATAAACACACACGACACAATAATAGAAAACGAAATCACATCAACAACAATAATAATATACAACCAAAATACAGGAACAATAACCATCCTACTAGTACTATACATACTACTAACACTAATCGTAGTAGTAAACATCATTAGAATCTCAAAGGGGCCACTACGACATACAAACTAATGAATAAACCCATACGAAACAAACACCCCCTACTCAAAATCGCAAACAATGCCCTAGTAGACCTACCAACACCATCAACAATTAGAGGGTGATGAAACTTCGGATCACTATTAGGAGTGTGCCTAATAACACAAATCCTAACAGGATTATTCCTAGCAATACACTACTGCCCAGACATCAACACCGCATTCTCCAGAGTAAGACACATCTGCCGAGACGTAAACTACGGATGACTACTACGGACACTACACGCAAACGGAGCATCACTATTCTTCGTATGCATCTACATACACATCGGACGAAACCTATACTACGGATCATACAAACTTGTACACACATGATCAGTGGGAGTAGTAATTCTATTCCTAACAATAGCAACAGCATTCATAGGATACGTGCTCCCATGAGGACAAATATCATTCTGGGGAGCAACCGTAATCACCAACCTACTATCAGCAGTCCCATACATAGGAAAGGAGTTAGTTCAATGGGTATGAGGTGGGTTTGCAGTAGACAACGCAACACTAACACGATTCTTCGCACTCCATTTCCTAATACCATTCGCAATTACAGCAATAGCTGTAATCCACCTACTATTCCTACACCAAACAGGATCCAATAACCCACTAGGGCTAAACAAAAATACAGACAAAATCCCATTCCACCCATACTTCACAGTAAAAGACATCCTAGGATTCGCAATCATAATCATACTACTATCAGCATTAACCCTAAAAGAACCATATATACTCGGAGACCCTGACAACTTCACCCCAGCAAACCCATTAGTAACACCTGTACACATTCAACCAGAATGATACTTCCTATTCGCATACGCAATCCTACGATCAATCCCAAATAAACTAGGAGGAGTAATCGCACTAGTAATATCAATCGCAATCCTATTCATCATACCAACCAACAAATCAAAATTCCGAGGAACACAATTCTACCCAATAAATCAAGTAATATTCTGAACAATAACAAACACGGTAATCCTCCTCACCTGAATCGGAGCCCGACCAGTAGAAGACCCATACATCCTAACAGGACAAATCTTAACAGTAGTATACTTCATGTACTACATCGCAATACCAATAACAACAAACCTATGAGACAAAGCAATAAACTAGTTAAATAAGCAACAAGGAAAGCCTAGTGCCTTGAAAACACTAAGAGAGGAGTTCAAACCTCCTATTAACTTCAATGCCTAAATTAATACACCTACAACAAAGAAAGAATTAAAAGCTTAACACCAACAAAAAACAAAAGATAATTTAAAGAAAGAGGCAAAAAGCTCCTTCAAGCCAAATACATTAACTTGTCATAACGAAACCGCGGCAAAGTACCACGAACCCAAACAAACAAAAAAGACACAAAAGTCAACTTAACATAAAAAAGAACAGAATAAAGATCACTACCCAAAAAAATAACACAAAACAACAATCTCATAAAAAGAATGCTAGCATACTCAGCCAAAAAAATCAATGAAAAACCACCACCTCCATACTCAATATTAAATCCAGAAACCAACTCAGACTCACCCTCAGCAAAATCAAAAGGAGTGCGATTAGTTTCCGCCAAACAGGAAATAAACCAAACAAAAGACAAAGGAAAAGATAAAAAAATTAATCAAACATAAGTCTGAAACAAATAAAAATAGATCAAATTATATCTACAAACCAAAATAACAAAAGAAAATAAAATAAAAGCCAATCTAACCTCATAAGAAATAGTCTGAGCCAAAGCTCGCAACCCACCCAACAAAGAATAACCAGAATTAGATGACCAACCAGCAATTATAACAGTATAAACACCAAGTCTAGTACAGGCCAAAAAAAACAACAAACCTAACTCAAAAGAAACAAACCCTCTCAAATAAGGAATCAACAATCAAATCAACAAAGAAAGAAACAACGCAAAAACAGGAGAAAAATAATAAACCAAATAATTAGAAACCAAAGGAAAATACTGCTCCCTAGAAAACAACCTAATAGCATCTCTAAAAGGTTGAAGAATACCAACAAACCCAACCCTATTGGGCCCCTTACGAGTATGAATATAACCTAAAACCCTCCGTTCCAAAAGAGTAAGAAATGCCACCCCGACCAAAACAAAAACAACTAACAATAAAAACACAACAACAGAAAATAATACCAACATAAAAATACTATTTGTAAAATAAAAACCTTACATTAATAGATTCTAAATCCAACGCACTTATCTGCCAAAATAGTCAGTTAATAAAATTCAACAACAACAAAATTATTCCAAATACCTGGTCCTCTCGTACTAAGGTATAAAACTATACTTATAGATAGAAACCAACCTGGCTCACGCCGGTTTGAACTCAGATCATGTAAGATTCCAAAGGTCGAACAGACCTAATACAATTTTCAGCCCCTACACCAAAAATTCACCTTAATCCAACATCGAGGTCGCAAACCCCCCTGCCGATAAGAACTCTCAAGGAAGATAACGCTGTTATCCCTAAGGTAATTTAGTCTTACAATCAAAATAAATGGATCAAACAACTATAAATCAATATAACCAAAACCAAGAGGAGTTAAGCACATTCCTCCCATCACCCCAACAAAACAAAAAGCTCACTCACCAAAAACAAACAAACAACAATAAGTAAATAAACCAAATGTCAAACTCTATAGGGTCTTCTCGTCCCACAAAAACATCTAAGAATTTTAACTCAAAGACCAAATTCAATAAAACATTCAACACTAAGACAGCCCGTGCCTCGTCAAGCCATTCATTCCAGATCACAATTAAAGAACTAATGATTATGCTACCTTTGCACGGTCAAAATACCGCGGCCCTTCAACACCAAATGTCAGCGGGCAGGCCATACTTCAAAAACTAACAAGAAAAGATGTTTTTGTTAAACAGGCGGACACAAAATTTGCCTAATTCCTCAAAAGAAATTACACAAAAATAAAACAACACAACAAACAAATTTACTAATTCCACAATAATTACAATTCAATAAAAAGTAAAGAAAACATTCCAATAAATAATTAAATCAAACCAAAATAACAAAAGAAACAAATAAAATTTTAACATAATCAAATTGAAAATCACTATAAAATCCACAAAATTAAATAACAAACAAAAATTATAAAAACAAAACAAGGAGCTAGTCCCCCTTAATCTTAACGCCTAATAAAGACAAATAAACAACAGTATAAACCTAAAACAAGACGCATGAATTAAATTCATTTCTTGAAAAACCAGAAACCACTAAAAACGAATAACATTTCACTACCAACAGCCTATCCTTAATACTTATGAAACAGTAACTAAAATAAACCACTAACTCTTTCAAAATCGGGAAATAAAAATAAATAATAAAATTCAATGAACCCTGATACACAAGGTACAACAAAACAAGTCTGCTTCCAAAAAAACAACATCGACCCCTCACAGTACAAATAAACTATCGCAAAAAAATTAAATCAAAAGAAAATTACAACAACAAAATAATATTTTACCAACAACGCCACAAATCAACCAAACATAACAACAAGACAATCAATAATCAGACCATGCCGAATCGCACGACAAAAAATTCAGCGTAAATGAAACCTCAACTAACAGAAATGGCCTGTAAATCACTCCAGCCACACCTTCCGGTACAACCACTTTGTTACGACTTATCTCATTAACAAAAACGAGAGCGACGGGCGATGTGTACATATCTTAGAACCAAATATCACGAAAACAATCTTCAAGACATTACAATCAAATCCAATTTCATACCAATAATCTCAACCAGCAATCCAAACAACAAAAAACAATGTAATCCATCAATAACACTTAGAAACAAGCTGCACCTTGACCTGAAATAAATCAAAACAAAGAAACCAGAAAATTAAAAACCCTAAAAGTATAATCAATAAACGGCGGTATACAAACCATAGCAACTAAGTAAGGTCCAACGCGGACTATCGATAACGAGACAGATTCCTCTGAACGGAATAAGATACCGCCAAATTCTTTAAGTTTCAAGAACATAACTAGTACTACTCAAGCATAAAAATTAACATTCTAAAATAATAGGGTATCTAATCCTAGTCTAAAAAAAGAATTTCATAGCCTCCAAATAAAAACAAAGGAAAATAAATAAAAATAAAAATTTCACCCAGCCAACCTCCTAATATAAAACCCAACAATTCAAAAACATATAACTACCACAAACCAAACACGTTCAACTGCATCCAAGGTATAACCGCGGCTGCTGGCACAAAATTTAACCGAAACTAAAATACATCACTAACTACAAGAATCCTTGATCAATAACAATAACTAATGAGAATTAATAACCAACCAAACCCACCAGGCCATTTAGAACCAACAGGACAATCACGCACAAACTTACATATAGAGCAAGCAAACAATGAACGAACGAGCAAGAATAAAACTCCTC